TTACAGTGTAACACTGTAATTATAGCCTTATAAATTTTTACATATAGGCGATGCTAGTACTAAAAAAAAATAAAATTTACTCCTATTCATTTTGATATACTTTTTTTAAAGATATGTTGTTATTCCAGTTTCGTAAGTACACAAAGATTTCTTTTTGCTTTGGGGGTTAGCCAGAAAAAAGATTAAAGTACTGATTAGATTAAAATTGGGGGGTAGGGGGGTTAACCTTAAAATAAAAGTTTAACTCATGTTCAAAAGTTGGAATCTTAAATAAACAAGCTCCGGGGGCAGAAGCAAAACAGAATATTGATAATTCAATAGGTAAAAAAATATATGTCTAAGATTCATGAATAAATAACATACAATCTATCCTAGTACTGTTAAAACTCACCGTTAGTTCAGATTTAAGTTAATAATCCCAACTTAAGATTTTATGGGGGATTGACTTCACAGAAAAAAAAAAACTACCAAATGAGGGCCGACTCAGTTATGCTGGCCAAGTGCACCTTGTTAAAAAGCATTTATCAGATGTCGGTTCAATTTAAAAGACCGCGATTTTACCATCAATGTCCATAGATTTTGAAGGCCGTATCCTGGGGGTCGGGTTGGTGGTTTCTCGCCTGTAGGTAAAATTAAAAATCAGAAGGGCTTAAAAGACACTCCCGTGTGGCAGGTAGATGAATGTACTATAAACATAATATGTCTACCGCGTTACTAAATGATGAAAAAATTACTACAAGAGGTATTTTAGTGTCCAAAATTCTGGCTTTGGGAGCCAGCGACGGGGGTGAAAATCCCCCCTTTTTGAAAATTTTTTTTGAGCTCTTTTTTTTTTTTTGAATTTTGCAAAATTCTAGAGAGAGATACGAAAATTGGGCTCGTTGAAACCGGATTTAGTGGGAGAGCCTGGAAAAAATAGAGGAGCCTGGAAGGGTACTTTGAGAGAGGGTTAAGTCTCATCTTCGGCTTACAAGACCGATGCTTTAGTTAAGCTACCTAAGTATCATTTTATGAGCTTATTTTCCCATCAACCTGAAATGGGTATTATGGTAATAAATAGTATGAAGTATAAGGCGGATGCTGCTTGTCCAATACCAATAAATGGTTCTTCTACAGGTTGTCCCCCAATTCAAGTTAGGATTAATGTATTAAATACTAAGAGTCAGAATAAGAGTTGAGTAGATGGTCGAAATGTTAAGCTACGTTTGTTTGATGTGTGGACTAGTGGGATTAGTATTAGGATTACAATTGATGCAAGAAGTGCTAGGACTCCTCCAAGTTTATTAGGGATTGATCGTAGAATAGCATATGCAAATAGAAAATATCATTCGGGTTGAATGTGAGGGGGTGTTACTAAAGGATTAGCAGGTGTAAAATTATCTGGGTCACCTAATAAATCTGGGGTTAATATTGATAGTATTAATAGCGCTGTGAGTATTGTTAGGAATCCAATTGCATCTTTATATGAAAAGTATGGGTGAAATGGGACTTTATCTATGTTTGAAGAAATTCCTGTGGGGTTATTTGAGCCAGTTTCGTGGAGGAATAGTAGGTGAACAATGCTTGCCCCTACAATTAAAAATGGAAATAGAAAGTGAAATGCAAAGAATCGGGTGAGTGTGGCCTTGTCTACAGAGAATCCACCTCAGATTCATTGAACAAGTAAATCTCCTATATAGGGGATTGCTGAAAGTAAGTTTGTAATGACTGTAGCACCTCAAAAAGATATTTGTCCTCATGGAAGGACATAACCTACAAAGGCAGTTGCTATTACTAAAAAGAGTAAAATAACTCCAATATTTCAGGTTTCTTTATACATATATGAACCATAGTAGAGTCCTCGTCCGATATGTATATAGATGCAGATGAAAAAGAATGATGCCCCATTAGCATGAACATTTCGCATGAGTCACCCGTAATTTACATCTCGGCAAATATGAGCCACAGATGAGAAGGCTGAAGATGTATCGGCTGTATAATGTATGGCAAGAAATAGGCCTGTATCGATTTGTGCAATCAAGCAGACTCCTAGAAGTGAGCCAAAGTTTCATAATGATGATAGGTTTGAAGGGGTGGGTAAGTCTACAAATGATCCGTTAATAATTTTTAATAATGGGAGGGTTTTTCGAATTGGGTGGGCTATTAAAGTTTTTATAGTTGAATACAACGTCGACTTTTCAAGCCGGGGGTTTCGGTTAAAATCCGGGTAAGAATAATGATATATTTAGTTTTTTTAGGAATATTGGGCCTAGTGTTAGGTTTGGTTGGGGTGGCATCAAATCCATCTCCTTATTTTGCAGCTTTAGGATTGGTGTTGGCGTCTGTTTGTGGGTGTTGAGTGTTAGTTGAATTAGGAGTTTCTTTTTTGGCCTTGGTTTTACTTTTAATTTATTTAGGGGGCATGTTGGTTGTATTTGCATATTCCGCCTCTTTAGCAGCAGAGCCATATCCTGAGGCTTGAGGGAGTTGGTCAGTATTAATTTATGTGATGTCTTATTTACTGATAATTATTTTAGGGTATATTTTTTTTAACTGTAGTGTTAGTTTGGAGTTTTTATTTACAAACTATAATATGGAGTTTGGTACTGTTGGTAATGATTGAGGGGGTATTGGGGTGATGTATAGCTACGGGGGGTGTTTTTTAATATTTTCGGGGTGGGTTTTACTTTTAACATTATTTGTAGTTTTGGAAATTACTCGTGGGTTGTCACGGGGGTCGTTACGTGCGGTAAGATGTTATTAGTGTAATAATTAACACTGAGGTAATTAGGAAAAGTAATATATATATCTTAATTAAGCCTGTTTGATAGTTTGTAATGGTTTTGATAGCCGGCAATTGTTGGTTTGTAAACCCCTTGGGTCCTGATTTTTCATACCATGATAAATCTGTGGTATGTGTTGCAATGTTTTGTCCTCATAAAAGGCTAGTTTTTGGAGAGAGTCGATGGGTAACTGTTGGAAAAAATGCTAGTAAATTGAAAAATGAAAATATTTTTGTTTTCATAATATTTTTAGATGTTATATTTGCAATGTCAGTGGCTATTAATAATCCTAACAGGGATACCAAGAGGGCTGAAAATTTTATTATTATAGGCATAGTCAAAATTTGAGTTTTTATAGGGGTCATATTAAAAATAATTAAAAACCCAGAGATTATACTGCCTCATGCGAGTCGTTTAATAGGGTTAATGATTAAGGGGTTGTTTTCGTTAATGGGGGAGAGTGGTATGTGTCGTGGGAATTTTATTGATGAAAAATAAATAATTCGAAAACTATAAACTGCGGTGAATGACGTTGCTATTAATGCTATGACCAATGCTAGAGAATTTAAGCTTGAGTTATTTATAGCTTCAATAATTGCGTCTTTAGAAAAGAATCCTGCGAGGAATGGCGTGCCTGTTAATGCAAGGCTTCCAATAGTTAAGCAAGAGGTGGTGGTTGGTAATAGGTTTTGTAATCCCCCTATTTTACGAATATCCTGTTCATCACTTAAGCTGTGGATAATTGAGCCTGAGCATAAGAATAATATTGCTTTGAAAAATGCATGGGTACAGATGTGAAAAAATGCTAGTTGTGGCTGATTTAATCCAATTGTTACTATTATTAACCCCAATTGGCTTGAAGTTGAAAATGCTACAATTTTTTTAATGTCATTTTGAGTGAGTGCGCAAGCAGCTGTAAATAGTGTGGTAAGAGCTCCAATGGAAAGACACAGGGATAGTGCTGTTTGATTATTCTCAAATAAAGGTTGAAATCGAATAAGTAAAAAAATTCCTGCAACAACTATAGTACTAGAGTGTAATAGTGCCGATACTGGAGTAGGGCCTTCTATGGCGGCAGGTAATCACGGGTGAAGTCCGAATTGTGCGGACTTACCCATAGCGGCTAGAATAAGACCTAGCAGAGGTAGTATTGAATTATCATATAATAAGAAGATTTGTTGAATTTCTCAGGAGTTTGTTTCTATCACTAATCAGGCCATGCTAACAATTAAGCCAATGTCTCCAACACGATTATATACTACGGCTTGCATTGCTGCGGTGTTTGCATCTGCTCGTGCGAATCATCAGCCGATTAGTAGGAATGACATAATACCCACTCCCTCCCAACCGATGAATAGCTGAAATATGTTATTCGCGGTTACTAGAATTATTATTGCAATTAAAAAAATTAATAGATATTTAAAAAATCGATTAATGTCTTTATCTGAATGCATATATCATATTGCAAATTCTAGAATTGATCAGGTTACAAATATGGCAATAGGGAAGAACAGGATGGATATTTGATCAAATTTAAAACTAAAACATACTTCTGTGTTAAAAATTAATATTCATTGGAAAGAGGTTACGATTGATTCTATACCGTTGGCTATATAAATTATTAATGGAATTAGGCTAATTAGGAATGCAAATTTTACAGAATTTTTAACATGAATAAATCATTTAGTATCTTTTTTTATAAATGATATGATTAATGGAATTAAAAGCATAAGTAGTGATAATAACATAGATGAATTAAAAATTAGTATAAGATTCATAACTTTTACTTGGAGTTGCACCAAGAGTTTTTGACTCCTAAAACCAATGGATTACTATTATCCTTTAAAAGTTGAGTAGACTACGGATTTTAACCGTAGAAATAGATAGTTAGCAGTTTCCATGTCTCTTGACTCTTCTCGGTTTAAAAAGGGGGTTGAACCCTTATTTCTAGAATCACAATCTAGTATTTTATTTAAATTATTTAAACATACAAATATCCCAGAGATAAGTTCAGGTTTAAGGATTAATAACAGCATAGGGATAATATGAATAGTTAAGAGTAAGTGCTCTCGTGTAAATGTAGGKGATGTTGAGTTTAGGTGATTTGGCATAGGTCCGCGTTGTGTTATTAGGAATATGTACAATGTATGTGAAGCTGTAATAAGTGTCCCAACTCCTGTAATTAAAATAGTCCAGTTTGATCAGTTAAATAGAGAGACTATAATTGTTAATTCACCTCAAAGGTTTAATGATGGCGGAAGGGCTATGTTAGATAAGTTGGCTAATAATCATCAGGTTGCTATTAAAGGGAGTATGGTCTGAGCTCCCCGCATTAATAGAAGGGTTCGGCTGTGTGTCCGTTCATAGTTTATATTGGCTAGGCAGAATAATGCGGATGAGATTAATCCGTGTGAAATTATTAAGATAATTGCTCCGGTAAGGCTTCATGGGGTTTGAATTAATGTTGCTGCAACTACCAATCCTATGTGACTTACTGAAGAATATGCGATAAGTGATTTTAGGTCTGTTTGTCGTGTGCAAATTATACCTGTTATGATTACCCCCCATAACGCTAGAATAATAAACGGGTACGATATTTCTTTAGATAGTGGGGTAAGAAGAATTGAAATTCGTAAAATTCCATACCCGCCTAGTTTTAATAGAACTGCTGCCAAGATTATAGAGCCTGCGATTGGGGCTTCTACATGTGCTTTAGGAAGTCATAAATGTATACCATAAAGTGGTATTTTAACTATAAATGCTAATAAACATGCTATTCATCAGATTTTATCGGAATATAATATGAATTGGATAGGGTTAGCTAATTCGAATCAAAGTAATGAGAGAGAGCCTGAAGAGTTTTGTAAAATTAGTAGTGCTACTAATAAGGGTAAAGAGCCTGCTAGGGTGTAAAATAAGAAGTATGTTCCTGCATTCAGCCGTTCTGCTTGATTCCCTCATCGTGTAATAATAATTAGGGTGGGGATTAAGGTAGTTTCGAATGCGATATAAAATATAATTAATTCTGTGGCGGCAAATGCTAGAATTAATGATGCTTGCAGGGTGATTATTATGGAAATATATATGCGTTGACGACTTTCAGGGTTATTTTTTAAGTGATTTTGACTCGCTAAAATTATTATTGGCAGTAATCAACATGTTAGAATTAATAATGGTGATGAGATAGGGTCCAACCCCAAATGCTTGTTGACCATTATTATATGCTCGGATGATAAGTTAAATAATGATAGGCTTAACATGGCAATAATTAGACTACTTACTGTTGTAAAAGGCCATAAGAATTTTTTTGGGGAAAATCAGGTTATTGGTAATAGCATTAAGGTTGGGATAAAGATTTTTAGCATTGTAACAGATTAAGGTTTTTAAGGTGATCATTTCCATGGGTACGGGTGGTAGCTACTATTAATGCTAACCCGCCGCTAGCTTCGCATGCTGAAAAAGTTAATATAAACATTGGTAAAGAGAAGTATGATAATATTTCAAATTGAGTTGATCAAAGCGATAAGGCAATAAATAATGCTAGTATTATTCCTTCAAGGCATAATAAGGCAGATAATAGATGAACTCGATGAAATGCTAATCCCATAATACCCAATAAAAATGTTGTAAAAAAAGTAACGTATGTAGGGGACATAAAATATTTTTGGGGTTTAACCAAAATTTACTAAGCCGAAATTAGTAATCTCTTTTAGATTAAATATTCATTCTGCCCATTCTAATCCGCCCTGAATTCATTCATAAATTAATCCTAGTGCGAGTAATATAAGAATTGCGGTTGATCATATAAGTGTATACTCTGGAGATAGTAGTTGAGATGCTCAGGGTGTTGGTAGAAGCAGGGCAATTTCAAGGTCAAATAGAAGAAACAGAATTGCGATTAAAAAGAATCGAATTGAGAACGGAAGTCGTGCTGAACCTAATGGGTCAAATCCACACTCATAGGGTGATAATTTTTCTGAGTCTGGGTTATTTAATGGTAATCAAAAACTAATAGTAATTAATACTAGTGATAAAATTGTTGAAATTATTGTTATAATCATAATTAAATTCATTATCTTTTCCTAGATTTCAACTAGAATTTAATGATTGGAAGTCATTTGTATTTTTATACTAAAAAGATATGAGCCTCATCAATAAATAGAGACATAAAGGAAAAGTCAGACAACATCTACAAAATGTCAATATCATGCTGCAGCTTCAAATCCAAAGTGGTGGTGTGATGTAAAGTGATAATTAATTTGTCGTATTAAACATACTAGTAGAAAGAGTGATCCAATGATTACGTGTAATCCGTGGAATCCTGTTGCCACAAAAAATGTTGAGCCATAAACTCCATCAGCGATTGTAAATGGGGCTTCATAATATTCTATTGCTTGTAAGAGGGTAAAATATATTCCTAAAATAATTGTAAAAAAAAGTGACTGAATAGCCTCTTTACGATCCCCTTGTATAATGCTATGGTGGGCTCGTGTTACAGTTACACCAGAGGCCAATAAAACTGCAGTATTTAATAAAGGAACTTCAAATGGGTCAAGTGGAATAATTCCTGTTGGGGGTCAGCATTCTCCTAGTTCTGGGGTAGGGGCTAGGCTTGAATTATAAAATGCTCAGAAGAAGCCAAGAAAAAAAAATACCTCTGATGTAATGAATAGAATTATTCCATATCGAAGCCCTTTTTGAACTGGGGTGGTGTGATGTCCTTGAAATGTCCCTTCGCGGATAATATCTCGTCATCATTGAAATATTGTCATAAGTATAACAATCAAGCCTAAGGATATAATAATTATTGATCCAAAGTGAAATCATATTGCTAAACCTGACGTTATTAATAAAGCGGCAATAGCTCCTGTTAGTGGTCAAGGACTAGGGTCAACTATGTGATAGGCATGTGCTTGGTGGGCCATTATACATTTTCTTGTAAATATAGACTTAGAAGAAGAACAAATACATAAGCTTGAATTATTGCAACTGCAATTTCTAAAAGAGTTAGTAAAAACAAGACTAGTATTGTTAAAATAGATACTACAGGTATTATTGGAAGAAGGACTAAAGTGGCCGTAGCGATTAGTTGAATCAGCAGGTGACCTGCTGTTAAAATAGCTGTTAATCGAACCCCTAATGCCAAAGGTCGAATAAATAAGCTAATTGTTTCAATAATAATTAAAATTGGGATTAATAAGGTTGGGGTTCCTTCCGGTAATAAATGTCCAAATGCAGCGGTAGGTTGGTTACGAAGGCCAATTAGGATTGTAGCTAATCAAAACGGAACTGCTAGTCCAAGATTTAATGAGAGTTGTGTTGTAGGGGTAAATGTATAAGGAAGTAAGCCTAAGAGGTTAATTGTAATTAGGAATATTATTAATGATGTCAAAATTATAGCTCATTTATGCCCAGTGATATTTAAAGGGGTTATAAGTTGTTTAGTAAATTTTTGTGAAAATCAAATTTGTAGGGTTGATAATCGGTTATTTAATCATTTATTAGTGGGGCTTGGAAATAGTAATCATGGTAATCATATAGCTACTATTACTAATGGAATACCTAATATTGTAGGGCTTAAAAATTGGTCAAAGAAGCTTAAATTCATGGTCAGTTTCAAGATTCAGGTTTATTTTTTTTAATATTTTGTGATGTAGGCTCATTAAGATTATTTAAGTTACTAATTTTTAAAGTTAAAATTAATAAAAATACAAGTCATGATGAAATAAAAATAGCAAATCAGGGCCCCGGGTTTAATTGTGGCATTTCACTAAGGGTGGGTTAAATCACCGATCTATAGCTTAAAAGGCTATTGCTTATTGAAAGCTTCTTAGTGATAATTCTAATATTGATGAAGATCAGTTTTGGAAATAGTTTAATGGGGTTGCTTCTACGACAATTGGTATAAAGCTATGATTTGCGCCACAGATTTCTGAACATTGACCATAATAAACTCCTGGGCGGGATGCAATAAAAGTTGTTTGATTTAATCGGCCGGGAATAGCATCTGTTTTAATACCTATTGATGGAATTGCTCATGAGTGTAATACATCTTCAGCGGAAATTAATATACGAATGGGGGATTCTATTGGGACTACCATTCGATTATCTACTTCCAGTAGGCGAAATTGTCCGTTGGAAAGATCTTGAGTTGGTACTATATATGAGTCAAACATTAAATCTTCGTAATTTGTAAATTCATAACTTCAATATCACTGATGTCCGATGGCTTTTACTGTGAGATGGGGATCATTAATTTCATCTATTAAATATAAAATTCGTAATGATGGAAGAGCAATTACAATTAAGATAATAGCAGGTATAATTGTTCACACTATTTCAATTTCTTGAGCGTCTATAGCATTAGTGTTAGTAAGTTTTGTGGTTATTATAATTGTAATAATATATAAAACCAAAGTGCTGATTAAAAAGACTGCTATCAACGCGTGGTCATGAAAGTGAAGTAACTCTTCTATAATAGGGGAAGCTGCATCTTGAAAACCTAGTTGTGATGGATGTGCCATTAAAAAATGTATAAGATTTTAACTTATAATTAAACCTTGACAAGGTTTTGTAATATTTTACTAACATCTCATAAGTAAGTGACAGAGTGGTTATGTGGTTAACTTGAAATTAACCTATGTGGGTTCAATTCCTTCCTTTCTTGTTAGTAAGTTCGGGCCTGAACATAAGAGGGCTCTTCAAATGTGTGATAAGGTGGGGGACATCCATGAAGCCATTCAATATTTGTGGAAGTTAATTCAGTTGTTAATACTTCACGCTTTGATGAGAATGCTTCTCAGATAATGAATATTATTATGATTACGGCAACAAGGGAGACTAATGACCCAATTGATGAAACTGAGTTTCATAAAGTATAAGCATCAGGATAGTCAGAATAACGGCGGGGCATACCAGCTAAACCTAAAAAATGTTGGGGGAAGAAGGTTAGATTTACTCCAATAAACATCACACCAAAGTGAATTTTTGATCAAGTAGGGTGAAGAGTGAAGCCTGAAAATAAGGGGAATCAGTGTACAAATCCCCCCATGATGGCAAATACAGCTCCTATGGATAAGACATAATGAAAGTGCGCTACTACATAATAAGTATCATGTAAAACAATATCTAATGATGAATTAGCGAGAATAATCCCGGTCAATCCCCCAACAGTAAAGAGGAAAATAAATCCTAGTGCTCATAATATTGCGGCATCTCATTTAATTGATCCTCCATGTATTGTTGCCAGCCAGCTAAATACTTTCACGCCAGTCGGGATGGCAATAATTATTGTAGCTGAGGTGAAATAAGCTCGAGTATCAACATTTAAGTCTACTGTAAATATGTGATGGGCTCAAACGATAAAACCTAGTAAGCCAATTGATATTATAGCTCATACTATTCCTATATACCCAAACGGTTCTTTTTTTGCTGAGTAATAAGTAACAATATGTGAAATTATTCCAAACCCTGGGAGGATAAGAATATATACTTCTGGGTGACCAAAGAATCAAAATAGGTGTTGGTAAAGAACAGGATCTCCCCCTCCGGCTGGGTCAAAAAATGTTGTGTTTAGATTTCGATCAGTTAAAAGCATCGTAATTCCTGCAGCAAGAACTGGTAGTGATAATAAAAGAAGAATAGCTGTGATTAAAACGGATCAGACGAATAATGGTGTTTGATATTGAGATATGGATGGAGGTTTTATATTAATAGAAGTAGTGATAAAATTAATTGCCCCTAAAATTGATGAAATTCCTGCTAAATGAAGTGAAAAAATTGTTAAATCAACTGAGGCTCCGGCATGGGCTAAATTACCAGCTAATGGGGGATAAACGGTTCAGCCCGTTCCTGCCCCTGCTTCAACTCCGGAGGATGCAAGTAAAAGTAAGAATGAGGGAGGCAGAAGTCAAAAACTTATGTTATTCATACGTGGGAACGCTATATCAGGCGCTCCAATTATTAAAGGTACTAATCAATTTCCAAAGCCCCCAATTATAACAGGTATTACTATGAAGAAGATTATGACAAATGCATGAGCGGTAACAATAACATTATAAATTTGATCGTCTCCAAGGAGTGTGCCAGGTTGGCTTAATTCAGCTCGAATTAATAGACTCAAGGCGGTGCCCACCATTCCGGCTCAAGCACCAAATACTAAGTATAGAGTGCCAATATCTTTATGATTGGTTGAAAATAGTCATCGAGTGATTATCACAGGTAAAATGGCCGAAGCAGGTGAAGGGTTGTAGCCCCTCTCATAAAGGTTAAAGTCCTTTTTTTATCAAGCCTCGTAGTGTATTGCACATAAAATTGCAAATTTTATAGAGTAAATTAAGTTTTTCCGGGGCTTCTCCCGCGTTCTCCCCGTCCTGCAACGCGGGAGAAGTGGATTAAAGCTCGCTGGATTGAGCGTTTAGCTGTTAACTAAAAGGTCGAAGGGTAAAAGCCTTCTAATCTAGGAAGGTCTTAGCTTAATTAAAGTATCTGGGTTGCATTCAGGTGATGTAGGGTAGAGTCCTGCAGGTCTTAATCAAGGGCTAGAAGATTTTAACTTCTACTAAAGGCTTTGAAGGCCTTTGGTCTGGTTAGCCTAAGTCCTTAAATAAATAAATTAATTATTAAAGGGGTAATTGGGAGTAATATAGTTGATAATGTAATTGTTAGTGGTAGTGGATTAGGTGTGTAGTTTTTAAATCGTCAGTAAAGTTTTGAGTTTGGTACATTTGGGGATGTTGTTAAAGACACAGCATAGGACAATCGTAAATAAAAAAACAGGCTCAGTAAAGCAGAGAGGGCCATTAATGAAGCTAGGGTTATTAATCCTTGCTTGGTAATTTCTTGAAGAATTAATCATTTTGGAATAAATCCTGAGATTGGAGGAAGCCCCCCTAAAGATATTAAAGTGATTATTATTATTGATGTTAAAACTGGGTTTTTAACTCAGGATATAGTTAATTTGNTAATATTTANAGAATTAAAATGTATTAGTATTATAAACATGCATAGGGTTATAATTAGGTAAATAGATAGGTTTAATATTATTAGATGGGGTGAGAAAGTTAAACCAAGTGTTATCCATCCCATATGTGCGATGAAAGAGTAGGCCATAATTTTTCGCAGTTGTGTTTGATTTAATCCTCCTCAACCTCCAATTAATGTTGATAATAAGGCTATAAAAATCAATATGCTTGAGTTTAAGGCCTGGTGTGTTATAATTAGTAGGGCTATTGGTGCTAATTTTTGTCAAGTTGATAAAATTAAGCATGTTATTAAGCTCAGCCCTTGAAGTACATCTGGTATTCAGAGGTGAAATGGGGCAATTCCGAGTTTTATGGCTAGTGCAATAGTTAGTATAATAGAGGGGAAAAGAGTTTGTATACTTATAATAGTTCATTCTCCAGTAAATCATGCATTAATTGTTGATGAAAATAAGATTAGGGCGGATGCGGATGCTTGGATTAAAAAATGCTTGGTAGCTGCTTCAATTGCTCGTGGGTGATGAAGTTTTGTTATAAGTGGAATGATTGCAAGTGTATTAATTTCTAGGCCCATTCAAGCTAGAAATCAATGGTTACTAATAAATGTAAGTGTAGTTCCTATGGAAAGGCTTGATAGTAAAATTGATAACGCATAAGGGCTCATTAGTAGAAGGAGGGTTTTAACCAACATATTTGGGGTATGGGCCCAAAAGCTTGTTTAGCTTATTCTACTAAGAAGTAGTGTAAATGGAGGCACGAAGAGTTTTGATCTCTTAGGAATAGGTTCAAGCCCTTTCTTTTTAGGAAATGAGGGGGTTTGAACCCCTATATTTCACTTTATCAAAGTGAGCCCTAAACTTTCGGGCACATGTCCTAAATTATTGGAGGAATACCAGAGGTTGAGATTGGTAATGAGATATGAAAAATTGTTATAGCAATTGTGATGGGGAGGAAATTTTTTCAAATTAGATGTATTAGCTGATCATATCGAAATCGTGGGTATGATGCTCGAACCCATAAAAAAAGTAAAGACAAAACGGTTGCTTTAAATATTAAACTAAGTGTATATATTTCTGGTTGATAATGATTATAGGCTATACCTAAAAATAAAATCGTTGAGAGCGTGTTCATTAATAAAATGTTAGCATATTCGGCTAGAAAAAATAGGGCAAAGGGGCCTCCTGCGTACTCTACATTAAATCCTGATACTAATTCTGATTCACCTTCAGTTAAGTCAAATGGTGCTCGGTTTGTTTCTGCTAGGGTTGAGGTAAATCATATTGCGGCTATTGGTCAAGCCGGAATAATAAACCATATAAATTCTTGGGTGGTGTTGAAGTTTATTAATGAAAAACTTCCTGTCATTAGTACTAAACATAATAAAATCAACCCCAGAGTGACTTCATATGAAATTGTTTGGGCTACTGCTCGGGGGGATCCAATTAAAGCATATTTTGAATTTGATGATCACCCAGACCCCAGAATTGAGTAAACGGCTAAACTTGAAAGTGCTAGAATAAATAAAATGCCTAAATTAATATTAGATAAATTATTAGGCATAGGAAGAGGGATTCAAATGATTAGTGATAAGGTTAGGGCTAGAACAGGTATAATAATGAATAAGATCTGTGAGGATGTTGACGGTCGAATGGGTTCTTTAATAAAAAGTTTTAGCCCATCGGCTAGTGGTTGAAGAATTCCTATTGGGCCTACAATATTAGGGCCTTTGCGTAGTTGCATATAACCTAAGACTTTTCGTTCCACAAGAGTTAAAAATGCTACTGCCAATAATACAGGGATAATATATAAAAATGGGTTAATAACTAAGGAGATAACATTATTCATAGTTAGAGAGGGGAGTTGAACCCCTGAGCGAAAGATTTTAGATCTTTTGCAATTACCAGACTCTGCCACTCTAACTAACCCTTATCTTGGGCTTGCTTATTTGCCTTAATCTATTTTAATTGTTTTCAATAGGATGAGGTAGAGCTTGTTTTTATATTGGCTCTATTTTTTCGGTCCTTTCGTACTGGAAAAAGTTATTTATAGATAGAAACTGACCTGGATTACTCCGGTCTGAACTCAGATCACGTAGGACTTTAATCGTTGAACAAACGAACCTTTAATAGCGGCTGCACCATTGGGGTGTCCTGATCCAACATCGAGGTCGTAAACCCCTTCGTCGATAGGAACTCTTGGAAAGGATTGCGCTGTTATCCCTAGGGTAACTTAGTTCGTTGATCAAAAATATTGGATCAATTATGTTAAATATTTTATTTTTTAGAGTTGTAACTCATAAATTAAGATATTCTCTTCATCTCGGAGGTTTTATTTTTCTCCGTGGTCGCCCCAACCTAAAATTTTGATCATTATGCTTTATTTTATTTTATATCTTTCGGGGTCAATATTATGCAATTGATCATGTATTTAAAGCTCCATAGGGTCTTCTCGTCTTATAATTTTATTCCCGCTTCTGCACGGGAAGATCAATTTCATTGATTAATTTAGGGAGACAGTTAAACTTTCGTCTTGCCATTCATACCGGTCTTTATTTAAAAGACAAGTGATTACGCTACCTTTGCACGGTCATGATACCGCGGCCGTTGAACTTAGTGTCACTGGGCAGGCAGGACCTCTTATACCTATATTGCAAGAGGCGATGTTTTTGGTAAACAGGCGAAGTTTGTATTTGCCGAGTTCCTTCCTATATTTTTAATCTTTCTAATGTGCTCCTGTGTTGGGTTAACGATAAGTTTAATAAAATTTTCTTGATATTATATTATTCTTCCTTCAATTAGGTTCGTTAATTATCAGCGAGGTGTTCGTTCTGATTTACACTTGCACTTAGAGAATAATTTCTTATTACTAATTCTAGTATAAACACATCTATTTAAATAGATAGACTTAATAGATTTAATGAATTGAGATTATTTATTGTTATAATAAGATTTGTTAAACTAAGCTTTAACGCTTTTTAGTTGATTGCTGCTTTTAAGCCCACATGGTTAATTTCTTTAATTATTATAATCATTATTCATTGTTTTAGGTTGTATCCTTTATTAATAGAGCTGAACCTCTATTAATTAACTTTAAAATATTATTTCTTATTTTAATTATTTTAAAAATATTTTAAGTTGAACTTAAGTTCATTTATTAAGTAACCAGCTATTACTAAGCTCGTTAGGTTTATCACCACTACTCGGAAGTCGTCCCACTCTTTTGCCACAGAGAAGGGTTAGCTCATTCTGTTGCTTCGGAGTAGCTCGTTTAGTTTCGGGATGTCTAACTTAAATTCTTTATGTTAGGTTAAACTTACTAGACCATTATGCAAAAGGTAGAAGAGTTAATCTTTGCTTTTTGTTGTTTTTATGTTTTGTTTAATTTCTATTTCATCTTTCCTTTGCAGTACTATTTCTATTGCGCTAATAAAATTTTCTATCGCCTATACTAAAGTAGTAAAATGTTTTAATTGATTATTTTTTAGAATTATTGTTTGTATAATTATAAGTAGGCTAGATTTTTTACTCAAAATAACTTGAATTTAACAAGTATCTTCTTGGTGTAAGCAAGATGCTATATTTTAGCTATATTTTGATAATCCAAGTACACCTTCCGGTAAACTTACCATGTTACGACTTACCTCTTCTTTTGTATTAATATTATTATGTTATTATTGTTTATCTTGAGGAGGGTGACGGGCGGTGTGTGCGCGCTCTAGGGCCTATTTAAAAAGAACACTCTGTTTTCTTTTTACTGCTAAATCCACCTTTAAATTTTTTTTCATAATATTTTTCGTATTTTCTGTGTAGAAAATGTAGCCCATTTCTTTCCACTTAATTCGCTACACCTTGACCTGACGTTTTTATGTTTATCATTATGCCTACTACTCCACATTTAAATGGTGGGCTGACGACGGCGGTATATAGGCGGAATTGGCAATAAGTGGCGAGGTTTAGCGGGGATTATCAATTATAGAACAGGCTCCTCTAGGGGGGTATAGAGCACCGCCAAGTCCTTTGAGTTTTAAGCTGTGGCTCGTAGTACTCAGGCGGGGTTTCCAAAGTTTAAGGCTAAGCATAGTAGGGTATCTAATCCTAGTTTGTTTCTTAGCTTTCGTGGGTTCAAATAATTTGTTTATTAGAATATCTTTCGTTTATGATTTTACGATTAATAAATACGTGCGACAGTCAAATTAATTTTCATTTCTATTTATTTTAATATAGTTTAACCACTCTTTAGGCCGTTTTTATTAACTTGGGTTTCTCGTATAACCGCGGTGGCTGGCACGAAATTAACCAACTCTTAAAATTTTTACTGATTCAAGCTTATTGTCGCTTATTGTTCAATGTTTACCACTGCTGAATTCCTGTAAAGGTGTGGCTTGGCAAGATGTCATGGGCATGGAGTGTGCCTGATATCCGCTCCTTGTTTACTAATAGGTAAAAAAGGGCATTTTCACAGGAGTGCTGAGACTTGCATGTGTAAATAAAATTTTAGTTAATAATAAGGCTAGGACCAAACCTTTGTGTCTTTGAGATATTCTAAAAATCTATCTTGGCATCTTCAGTGCCATGCTTTAAATAAGCTACATAAAC